CCGTTTGATTCAGAATCATGAGAGGTTAGGTGGATGTCCTAGAGGATAAATGGATTTCTTTTTGGATCTATATCACTCTATTTTTGTTAATGTCGTTTATTTTAGAATCTATGATGATAATGATTGATAAATTAGAAAATCGGACTTCTTCCTTCAATTGGTATTTTTGCTTATCTTCGTATCTTTAAAAAAAACTATTGAACTTAGGAAAGTGTTTTACAAGCATATGTATAAAAAAAGAAAATAGTTTATTTAGCTCTTTCATGCCTACTATAACTAGTTATTTCGGTTTTCTACTAGCAACTTTAACTATAACCTCAGGTCTATTTATTGGTCTGAGCAAAATACGATTTATTTGAAATAAAAAAAATTGTAGTATTCCATCTATTCTTCAGTTCATTAACGTGTCAATTTCTAATTCTTGGTTATTGAGATTTATGGGCAATATAGATTAATATTTAAGGATAGATATTACCTCTCTTTTTTTTTCTTTTCAAAAAAATTCAAATGATTGAAGTTTTTCTATTTGGAATCGTCTTAGGTCTAATTTCTATTACTTTGGCTGGATTATTTGTAACTGCCTATTTACAATACAGACGTGGTGATCAGTTGGACCTTTGATTAATTAACACCTTGTTAATTTGACCTCCTGTGGATTAAAGAAAGTAGGAGGTCAAATTCAGATTGCTGTTCTCTTTTTTCCGAAAAATTTTTGACTTACCAAAACAATAACAGAATCACGCTCTGTAGGATTTGAACCTACGACATTGGGTTTTGGAGACCCACGTTCTACCAAACTGAACTAAGAGCGCTTTTCTTATCACAAAAAATAAGACTGTACGGAAAAATATTCTTTTTTTTTTAACTCCACCATGTCTTCAATGCCTACGTTATCAATATTATCATATAAGATATAATATAAATTAAAGATTAGGTATGTCCAATTTGAATTGATTTCAATTGACCCTTTGTTTGTTATTACTCAGAAGTGAAACAAAAAGAATAGGTAGGAAAAGAATAGGTAGGGATGACAGGATTTGAACCTGCGACATTTTGTACCCAAAACAAACGCGCTACCAAGCTGCGCTACATCCCTTTCAATTGGCCTACAATGTCATTGTAGAGAATCCCCGAATTGTTTTCTATATACGCATTTCATTTTCTTTATTGATTGAGATACCCAACTTATCTTGTCATTTCTTTATCTCATATCATATAACATATAATAATAATGAACTTCTAGACATGTGAAAAATAAAATGGAAAACTCGTCATAAATTTGGCAAATGCTTGGGCGGAAAGGGGTGTATTTTATTCTTTTAATTTTAATTAATAATTAAAAAAAGAAAAGCAAAATCTTATCTATCAAATCCTTGGGGATTTCTAATTGAATTAGGAGTTTCGCGTACAAAACAAAAAAAAGTGGCCTTTAATCACATATAAACCGAATCATATATGTATTATCATTATGTATTACAATAAAAATTCTTTATTACAATTCTAATAAAGAAGGAGGATTTTAAATGCGAAATCTAAAAACATATCTATCCGCAGCACCAGTAATAAGTACCCTATGGTTCAGTTCTTTAGCAGGTCTGTTAATAGAGATCAATCGTTTTTTCCCGGATGCGTTGACATTCCCCTTTTTTTCATTCTAGTTATTAACACGGGGGGTGAGGAAGATTAGAGATACAATGAAATATCTGTGAATACTACCTCCCCTCTTTTTTTATTTGAATAAGTTCGAAAAGAAAAAGAATAAAAGTAAATTATCCCTTCAGTGAACCTCGTAACTTGGGGGCGGGCTTAAAGTAAATTACCTTCAATTAAATTAAGAGAACAGAAGTGCAAATGTGGTTTGGGCAACAGTATCATACAAGCTGTTTAACTAAAATGCAAATATTGTACTGCAATTTGAATCGAAACTTCTAATGTAAATTAGACATGGACATGTATTTCGTCGTGTAGAAAAAAGTGCATTTAGTTAGTTGTACACTCCCTGCATTTCACTTTATTCACTTTATTCTATACATTCACTTAGATATACTTAGTATAATCTAATTTAAGATCGCTGTAGTACTTATTTTGACTATATTGGTTGCAACAAAATCTCTCATAATTTCGAGTTAGCCACTTCTATTTTTTTGTCCCTTTCTTCGTCGTTTCGGATCGGAAAATCAAAGAAAAGAGTTGAGTGAATAAAAAAAACCAAAAGGAGGTTCATCATGGCCAAGGGTAAAGATAAAGATGCCCGAGTACGGGTTATTTTGGAATGTAACAGCTGTCTTCGAAACAGCGTTAATAAGAAATCAACAGGCATTTCCAGATATATTACTCAAAAGAATCGACACAATACGCCCAGTCGATTGGAATTGAGAAAATTCTGTCCCTATTGTTACAAACATACAATTCATGGAGAGATAAAGGAATAGATGGAATCGATGTCACCTTTACAAATACAAAAGAAGAAGAAAAATGAAATATTAATATATCATATGTTAATACATATTTAAATATATAATTTAAATATATATATAAATATAAACAATCAAAATTTGATTTCTTAATTCTAAATAATTATCATTAGCAGATCTGGTCGAACGAAATCGAATTTTCGAAATAAAAAAATAAGGGAGAAACAAACCATGGATAAATCCAAGCGACTTTTTCTTAAGCCCAAGCAGAAGCGGTCTTTTCGTAGGCGTTTGCCCCCGATCCAAACGGGGGATCAAATTGATTACACAAATGTAAGTTTCATTAGTCGATTTATTAGTGAACAAGGAAAAATATTATCTAGACGGGTGAATAGATTGACTTTAAAACAACAACGATTAATTACTCTTGCTATAAAACAAGCTCGTATTTTATCTTTATTACCCTTTCTTAATAATGAAAATTATGAAAGAAAATTGGAAAAAGGCAAATTGGTCTATAGGCCTGCCGATCTTAGAGCCAGAAATACAAAAAGAGCCAGAAATACAAAAAACCAATGGAATAAAGATACAAAAAATCAATCAAATACAAATTTCAATTCCAACTCAAACGGCAATTGAGGTTTTGTTCGAAAAATCCGAAAATCCAGATTTTATTGTCGTGGTGTAAAAAAAAAACGAATTTTGGAAGAAGAAAAACTCTTTTTTTTATTGAATGTTTTTGATCATATTATCATCATATTTTATCATACTCATTTCTATTCTACCTTCTCGGAATTCATTCTCCAACTCCAAGGAATTCTCTGGAAAATATTCCGAAGGATTCCTTCCAATCTCCTTATTTTAGGATGTCATTAGAAATGATAGAAAGACAATTCTTATTTAATATAGCTATAGCTAGTTGTGCAAGGATTTTACGATTAAGAAAAGAAGCAACTGTCCTCTGTACAGCTTGTTTATTAATCTCCTATAACTATAGAATCCTGGATTTTCGCGAATTACTGCATTTATACGAGTGATCTACAAACGGCGCAAATTTATTTTTTGTCTATCTCTATCCCGATGGGCCGAGACGAAAGCTCTCATTTTTTGGTGAATAATAGTTCGAGTAAGGTTTGAATGAGTCCCTCGAAAACCTGATGCGAAAAAACACATTTTTGTTCTACGCTTGTGAGCTATAAATCCTCGTCTAATTCGGGTCATTGAATAAACGAAATTTTGATGAATAATTCATTGAGTTCTTTTTTTTTCAGTTATTTTATTCCCTTCCACTTTTCTAGAATAACAAAACAGATTCTTCCAATGTATAAAATAAGAATTCCAACAGCTTTTGCTACTCTAACCTTCCTAGCCACGATTTTTTCTTTTTTTTTTTTTAGACATTTCGCCTCGAAATAAGAAATTGTATTAATACCTAGTATCAAACAAAAACATAACATAATATAATAAATAACAATAAGTAGTAAATAGAAATGGATAAAGAAATAGTGGGTTCCCTCGTTTCTATGGTTATTTCTTAAACGGTGAGGTCTTCCCTATACACCGGAGCCCTCTCTTTTTTTCCTTTAATAATCATTTAATCGATGCTATTGTTAACTTGTACAGTTCACACTTTTTTGGCTCTACCCAGAAATTATCCAGTAATAGATCTTTCACAACGAGATCTATCTATACAGTAACGGTATTTAATTATGAAGATTAGCTGATTAGCTGACCCTGTTAGTCCGTTCTTGCAAGAGTAGAGGCATAAATTTTCGGCCTTTTCCTAAGCTAAGATTTCCCCTGCTTAACGGCTAATCATTTGCTACCAATGGGGAATTCTTTCACAATTTAATTTGAAAATTGAGATGATTGAATTTTCACTAATAGAAACCATAAATTTGATACACAATAAAAGGATATGGTAGATCTTTTTTTTTTAGATAGTGTTTTAGATATTAGATAGTGAAGGGGTTTTTACCATTCTATCCTATTGATCGGTATTGACGCGAATAGTGGAAAATTCGTTTCCTTTCTTTTGTTCCAATCCACAATCCGAACGAGTCGCACATACACCCGAGTACATATTCCTCGGCGCTGAGGACACCCTCTAAGAGCGGGGGTTTTGTTGACATTTCTGATTGGCTGTCTTGCCTTCCTAATAAGTTGTTTAACAGTTGGCATGATGAATCATATGCATAATGGGTTGGTTTAGGTCGCTCCTAACCGGATGATTATGCGGAGGATTAGGGATTATTTCTATATTAACATTCTATTCAAATTAATAGAATGTTAATATAAAATATGAAACAACCCCAACCACGATTTGTATGAAATTCCAGTTATTTTTTATCTAACTCTTCGCTCCCAGTGTGCTACAAAATCAACAATTCCATGAGCTTGGGCTTCTGTTGCTGACATAAAAGAATCGCTTTGCAGGTCTTTGAGTATGACCTCTAAAGGTTGAGTCGTTCTTTCTGCATAAATTTTGGCGATGTCTTCCTGAATGATCATTAGTTCTTTCATTTCCCTCAAAAATTGGATGTTTTCGTTGTTGTCATCGTTATCGTCGTCGTCGTCGTTGTCGTCGTTGTCGTCGGCGTCGTCGTCGTCGTCCTCCTCCAAAAAAGAAGCATGGGGTTGATGTATCATTACCCCAGCGTGAGGGAATGCTACACGTTTGTTAGGATTTCCCGCGGCCAGGATAAAAGATGCCATTGAAGCGGCCAGTCCGACGCATATTGTTCGTATATCCGACTCCACAGCCTCCATAACATTATAAAGACTCATACCTGGGAGTATCCATCCCCCGGGAGAGTCTATATAAAGACAAAAATCTGTGATATCATTTTCTGAATCGAGATATAGCAAAAGGTTGATAAGTTGATTCGCTATCTCGCTATTAACGTCTTGAAACAAAAACAACTGTCTCTTTTTATAAAGTGCATTGTATAAGTCAACCCAAGTTGACTCTTCGTCTTCTTCGCGGTATTCGTATTCGGGACGGTCAAAGTCAACGTCAAAGTCAAAGGGTACTTTTGGAACACCAAGGGGCATTTTTTATAATGTAAAGCATAAAGCATTAAGTATTCGAGTTTCCTTTAATAGAGAGGTATCCTCATAAAAATGAATTTATTGTCTTTTTGGTAGACAAATATGTCAACCCCAGACAGAACCGAAATTTTGCTCTTCTCTATTTTCAGATTCTATTCTAACATAGAATCTATATATATGTCAACCCCAGAACCCAAATTCTTATGCGAATATCTAATCGGAAATCTTATATTTCTATAACTCATAGAATCGATTTTCTATGAGGTTTTGCCAGAGCACGACGCTGTCCAGAATCGAACTGCAATAAAGGGGAGACATAGACATATATATAAATAACTATCCTTTTATCTGTGTTGTGTATGTTTCATAAAGCCCTCTTCCGCGCTTCAATCATATTATAACAACCTCTTAGAAAAAAAAATATCTATATCTCTTCTGCGTGAACCCTCTTTTTTTTTAACTAAAACTAAAAAAAGAAATTCACGAAATAAGGCTAAGTGCTAAAAGAATCTACTTTAATATTGTTTCTGATTATTGGGTCTTTATTTTATCGAAGAGATCAAATCCGGATCACTTATTTTACTGGTATTGAATCCTATTGGAATATGTAAAACATGCAATATCATAAAATAATAATGGTAGAAATGGAATTACCTTTTCTTTTGTTATTCTATACAAAACTTCATAAGTCTAACTTAATAAGTTAAGTGGAATTTTTCAATTCTTTTCTAGTTGTATTTGTTGGAAATTCCAATTTGAGTCTAAAATTCTCTTTATTCTTATTCCCCTGTTCATATATATTTCATACATTCCATATTCATATATGGGTTAGATAAAATTTTATGTGATTCCGTAAACAGAATAGAAATTTCATTATTGCCAGAGCGACCCATATAATGGGATGAAGAACGACTCAATAATGGAATTTTTTTGTCAATAAATGGGAAATTCAAAATGCTTAGAGATGGAAATGAGGGAATGTCTACAATACCTGGATTTAATCAGATACAATTTGAAGGATTTTGTAGGTTCATTGATCAGGGCTTAACAGAAGAACTTTCTAAGTTTCCAAAAATGGAAGATACAGATCAAGAAATTGAATTTCAATTATTTGTGGAAACATATCAATTAGTAGAACCTTTGATAAAAGAAAGAGATGCTGTATATGAATCACTTACATATTCTTCTGAATTATATGTATCCGCAGGATTAATTTGGAAAAGCAGTAGGGATATGCAAGAACAAACCATTTTTATTGGAAACATTCCTCTAATGAATTCCCTGGGAACCTCTATAGTAAATGGAATATACAGAATTGTGATTAATCAAATATTGCAAAGCCCCGGTATTTATTACCGGTCAGAATTGGACCATAATGGAATTTTGGTCTATATCGGCACAATAATATCAGATTGGGGAGGAAGAGTAGAATTAGAGATTGATAGAAAAGCAAGAATATGGGCTCGTGTGAGTAGGAAACAGAAAATATCTATTCTAGTTCTATCATCAGCTATGGGGTTGAATCTAAAAGAAATTCTAGAGAATGTGTGCTACCCTGAAATTTTCTTGTCTTTCCTTAATGATAAGGAGAAAAAAAAAATTGGGTCAAAAGAAAATGCTATTTTAGAGTTTTATCAACAATTTACTTGTGTAGGCGGAGATCCAGTATTTTCTGAATCCTTATGTGAAGAATTACAAAAGAAATTCTTTCAGCAAAGATGTGAATTAGGAAGGATTGGCCGACTAAATATGAACCAGAGACTAAATCTTCATATACCTCATAACAATACTTTTTTGTTACCACGAGATATCTTGGCAGCTGCGGATCATTTGATTGGAATGAAATTTGGAATGGATACGCTTAACGACATGAATCATTTAAAAAATAAACGTATTCGTTCGGTAGCGGATCTATTACAAGATCAATTCGGATTGGCTCTAGTTCGTTTAGAAAATGTGGTTAGAGCAACTCTATGTGGAGCAATTAGACAGAAATTAATACCAACCCCTCAAAATTTGGTAACTTCAACTCCAT